TATCGATACAATATGTGATATTGATGGGTTTAAAGTTTTAGTTAAAAGTGCCTAGTGTTGTTTAGAAAGTTAGAGGAAGTGTAAAAATGAATAACATGTCCTTAAAGCATTCACTAAATAGCAGCATATTTAAGGGTCTGTGGATACTCCATAACCAGATGTAAACCAAAGTGCATCAGTGCTGATATGATTCCCCCAATACTCCAACCGTCTCATTCAGGCATTCCTGAAAATGAATAATAGGCCGCAACACATATAAGCTCATGTCAACAAATAGTATTTACCCGCTGCACCGGGGGGTAGCCTGAAGTTACAAGAGAAAAAAAAAGGGAACCAAAAGTGCCAAACTCGGAAGATGCCGCGATCACGGACTAAAATGGTGAGCTAAGCCAACCAGATGTATCGGTGAAGAGCAAGGTGTGAGGACCTTCCAAGCTATGGCCCTGACATAGGAACCAGAGGCGCAAAAGAGCAAGTTGGGCTAGGGGTGTAGGGGGAAAGTATGGTCCTGAAGCTAGTAACGTAGGATCTTCCATACGTCGAGTTGCTGATTTCACGTGAGGAGCCCGACCAATAAATAACCTGGTCCCTGAAACTAGCACCCGGAGAATGGTTGAATATCGGACTCTCACTCCATTAAGGCCAGGTACTTAAGCACTGCCGTATCCTCGCTTACAGTACTCAAGCGCAGAGCTAGCATTCCATGGGTCTAGTCTTCTCCAAGGAATAGGAGATAATCATTAAGTACATGACAGATCTTATCCTAGACCATTACAGAGCCTTCGTTTAGTCCTAGGTGTCTAGGAGCTAACCCTTATACCATGACTTAAGCAGCCATTAGCTACATGGCAGATCTTATCCAAGATCATTGCAGAGTTCCCGTTTAGCCCTGAGAGTTTTAGGAGCTGGTCCTTACACCATGACTTAAATAATCCTAGGTAGCATTACTCTGCTGGTCCTTGAAACAAAATAGGGGTCAAGAGTGGGTTTATCTAAGAACAGAATAATAGTCTTAATACATACAATGAATGTGTTTACTGACATTAATATAATGTATGAGGTACATAGAGTAATGTATAATATACATGGGGGGTAGGGGGGGGAGAAGGTTATATTAGTGTTGGGGGGGTTTTAGGAGGTGTCCTGTGGTTGAGATAGCAACGGTGGCTTTTCAGGCCATAGACCTTGGAGAGAAGCCAAGCGGGAACCGCTATGACTTATCTCGTACTGTCTTTGGGGGTATGCTTTGTTTTGGGGGGGCTAGCGGTTGCGTCTAATCCTTCGCCCTATTATGGGGTAGTGGGCTTGGTGGTAGCCTCTGTTGTAGGGTGTGGGTGGTTGTTGAGTTTGGGGGTTTCTTTTGTGTCATTGGTTTTGTTTATGGTGTATTTGGGGGGGATGTTGGTGGTCTTTGTGTACTCTGTCTCTTTGGCGGCAGATTTGTTTCCTGCAGGTTGGGGGGAGTGGCCTGTTGTGGGGTATAGTGCGGGGCTTGTTTTGGCGCTTGCTGTTGGGTTGGGGGTTGGGAGTTTTGAGGGGTGAAAGTTTGGGGTGAATACTGTTGATAGTGGGGGTGTGGTGTCTGTTCGTTTGGATTTTAGTGGGGTAGCTATGTTCTATTCGTGGGGGGCGGGGATGTTCTTGGTGGCGGGGTGAGGGTTATTACTAGCGCTGTTTGTTGTGTTGGAGCTTGTGCGAGGGTTGTCTCGGGGGGCAATTCGTGCGGTTTAAAGTGGGGCGTCAGAGAATAGTTTAATGTAAAATGCCAGCTTTGGGAGTTGGGCATAGAGGTTTAAGTCCTCTTTCTCTGAGGGGGAAACTCTAAGAAGGGGTATAGTCTTCACTCTTTGGCTTACAAGACCAATGTTTTTTATAAACTATTAGAGTATTTTTAGTAGTTGAGTATTTTGTTTTCTAGGGCCCCAATAGAGGGGAAGAGGATTAGGAGGATGGTGAAGTAGGTGAGGGAGGCTAGTTGGCCGATGATGATGAAGGGGTGCTCTACTGGCTGGCTACCCACTCATGTTAGGATGGCGAGGTTGGCCACTAGGGCTCAGAATAGGAGTTGGGAGAGGGGACGGAAGGTTATTGTGCGCTGCTTGGATTTGTGGAGGAGTGGGATTAGGAATAGGACTAGTACGGATGCTGCTAGGGCTAGAACGCCCCCTAGTTTGTTGGGGATTGAGCGTAGGATGGCGTATGCAAATAGGAAGTATCACTCTGGTTTGATGTGAGGGGGTGTGACTAGTGGGTTTGCTGGGGTAAAGTTTTCTGGGTCCCCTAGTAAGTTGGGTGAAAATAAGGCGAGGGTTGTTAGTGGAAGGAGTATGAGTGCGAACCCTAGGATGTCTTTTGTGGAGTAGTATGGGTGAAATGGGATTTTGTCAGAGTTGGCTACAATGCCCAGTGGGTTGTTTGAACCTGATTCGTGGAGGAAGGTAAGGTGGATGAGAGTGAGGCCTGTGATTATGAAGGGAAGAAGAAAGTGTAGTGCAAAGAATCGGGTTAATGTGGGGTTGTCTACTGAGAAACCACCTCAGGCTCATTCTACGAGGGTTTGGCCGACGTAAGGGATGGCTGAGAATAAGTTGGTGATAACAGTGGCCCCTCAGAAGGATATTTGTCCTCATGGTAGAACATAGCCTACGAAAGCAGTTGCTATAAGGGTAAGTAGGAGGATGATGCCTGTGTTTCAGGTTTCTTTGTATAGGTATGAGCCATAGTAGAGCCCGCGGCCGATGTGGAAGTAGATGCAGATAAAGAAGAATGAGGCTCCGTTTGCATGGAGGTTGCGGATTAGTCAGCCGTATTGTACGTCTCGGCATGTGTGGGCGATGGAGGAGAAGGCTAAGGTTGTGTCTGCGGTGTAGTGTATGGCTAGTAGGAGGCCAGTTAGGATCTGTGTGATTAGGCAAATGCCTAGGAGAGATCCGAAGTTTCATCAGGCAGAGATGTTTGGTGGGGTGGGTAGGTCAATTAGGGAGTTGTTGATTATTTTTAGGAGAGGGTGGGATTTTCGGAGGTTGGGGGCCATTAGTTTTTAAGTCTGCGTTGAGAGGATGAGGAGGATGGATAGGGCGAAGGATCCTAAGTAGGTTTTGATTAGTCCGGTATGGAGGGAGGTTGAGGTTTTGGTTGCTATGAGTTGTAGGTCGGCAAGTCCTTCGGGGCCTATTTTTTTGTACCAGGAGAGGTCGATTAGGTGGGAGGCGATTTTTTGTCCGCTGTTTAATAGGTTAGTGGTGCTGGAGCGGTGTGCTAGGGGGTTGAAGTATCCTAGGGAGGAGGAAAAGTTTAGGTGGGGGTTTTGTTTGGGGTGTGTTAGGATATGTGTTATGGTTGAGAGTTCTAGGGCTAGGGTAATGCCTAGTGTTGTGACGATAATGGCTGCGGTTTTTGTAATGGTGGGCATGGTTATTGGGAGAGTCTTTGTGGGTGTGATGTAGGATGTGATGAGGAGGCCAGCAAGGATGCTGCCTAGGGCGAGGCGGGTGATGGGGTTTGTGATTATAGGGTTGTTTTCATTTGTTGGGGAGTTTGTAGGTGTGCGGGGAAAGCCCGTTTGGACTAGTAGTGCTATTCGTAGGCTATAGGTTGCGGTGAATGATGTGGCTAGGAGTGTTAGGAGGAGGGCCCAGGTGTTTAGGTAGGAGGTGTTTAGGCTTTCGATAATGAGGTCCTTTGAGTAGAATCCGGCTAGGAATGGAGTTCCTATGAGGGCGAGGTTGCCAATGGTTAGGCAGGAGGTGGTTGTTGGAAGTATTTTTTGTAGGCCCCCTATTTTACGGATGTCCTGTTCTCCGTTGAGGCTGTGGATGATTGCTCCTGAGCAGAGGAATAGTATGGCTTTGAAGAAGGCGTGGGTTGAAATGTGGAGGAAGGCTAGCTGTGGGAGGTTTAGTCCGATGGTTACTATTATCAGCCCTAGCTGGCTTGATGTGGAGAAGGCAATGATTTTTTTGATGTCATTTTGTGTGAGGGCACATGTGGCGGCGAATAGTGTGGACAGGGCCCCCAGGCATAGGCATAGGGTGAGGGCGGTCGGGTTGTTGGCAAGTAAGGGGTGGATGCGAATAAGTAGGAAAATTCCGGCTACTACTATTGTGCTAGAGTGGAGTAGGGCTGAGACTGGGGTTGGGCCTTCTATAGCGGCTGGTAGTCAGGGGTGGAGGCCGAATTGGGCTGATTTTCCTGCGGCAGCGAGGATGAGGCCTAATAGGGGGAGGGTGGGGGTTTGGGTTGGAAGTAGGGATTGTTGTATCTCTCAGGTGTTTATTGTTGAGGCGAGTCATGCTATGCTTAGGATGAGGCCAATGTCTCCGATTCGGTTGTAGAGTACGGCTTGGAGTGCGGCTGTGTTGGCTTCTGCTCGGCCCTGTCATCAGCTGATTAAGAGGAAGGATATTATTCCAACTCCTTCTCAGCCAATGAATAGTAAGAATATGTTGTTGGCGATGGTTAGTATTAGTATGGCGACTAGGAATGTGAGGAGGTAGAAGAAGAATTTTGTGATGTGTGGTTCTGAGGCTATGTATCATGTTGCGAACTGGAGGATAGATCATGTTACGAATAGTGCGATGGGGAAGAATGTTGTGGAGTATTGGTCTATTTTGAAGCTGAGGGGGATTTTGAAGTTTGTGGTAAATTTTCACTCTCAGTAGGATGTAATACTTTCTGTGCCGGAGAATATGAAGAGGGTCATAGGGACCAGGCTGATTAGAAAGGCGGTTTTGACCGTGCGTGTGATGATGGTTGTGTAGTTTGGGGGTGTTTTTGATACAGGGAGTAGTAGGGCGGGGGTGAGGATGATAGTTAATGTCAGGAGTATGGAGGTGTTAAGGAGTAGTGTTGTCTCCATTACTTTTACTTGGACTTGCACCAAGATGGGTGGTTCCTAAGACCAGTGGATTGCTGTTATCCTTTAAAAGTTAAGGGGGCTGAGGTTTTAGACTCAGATGCAGGAGTTAGCAGCTCTTGTTGGTTGAACCTCCCCTCGGCAGGTAAGAAGGGTTTAACTTCTATTTTTAGAATCACAGTCTAATGTCTTAGTTAAAACTATACTTGCTATGAGGGAATTCCTGAGATGAGGCTTGGTTTTAGGATGAGGAGTAGCATGGGGATAATGTGGAGGGTTATTAGGAGATGCTCTCGTGTATTTGAGTTTTGAAGGGATGTGATGTGGGTTGGAAGGATCCCTCGTTGGGTTGTTAATAGTATAAATAGGGTGTATGCGGCGGTTAGTAGGGTTGCGGTACCGGTTAGGATGATTGTTGGAGATGATCAGTTGAATAGGGCGATTATAATGGTTAGTTCTGCTATTAGATTTGTTGTAGGTGGGAGGGCTATGTTTGAGAGGTTGGCTAGGAGTCATCATGTAGCTATGAGGGGTAGGATGGGCTGGAGGCCTCGTGTTAGGAGGAGAATTCGGGTGTGCGTTCGTTCATAGTTTGTGTTAGCTAGGCAGAATAGTATTGAGGAGGTAAGTCCGTGGGAGATTATGAGGATTATTGCGCCGGAGAATGCTCAATGAGTTTGGATTATGCTTGCGGCAATGACTAGGCCTATGTGGCTTACGGAGGAGTAGGCGATGAGTGATTTTAGGTCGGTCTGACGTAGGCAGATTGAGCTTGTTATTAGTGCCCCTCATAGGGCTAGGGTGAGGAATGGGTAGTGTAGGTGGTTTGAGAGGGGGCCTGTTAGGAGGGTAATTCGTATGATGCCGTAGCCTCCTAGTTTTAGGAGGAGGGCTGCGAGTAATATGGATCCTGCAATTGGTGCTTCTACGTGGGCTTTGGGTAGTCATAGGTGGAGCCCGTATAAAGGGGCTTTTACCATGAATGCTGTTAGTAGGGCTAGGCTTGATAGGAGGCCTGTTCAGGAGTTGTTGAGTGTGGGAGGGGTTAGTCCTAATATTGTTAGATGTAATGTGCCGATTTGCGCGTGTAGGTGGAGGATTACGACTAGTAAGGGTAGGGAGCTAATGAGGGTGTAGAATAGGAGGTAGATGCCGGCACTTAGGCGTTCTGGTTGATTGCCCCATCGTGTGATTAGGATTAAAGTGGGAATTAAGGTTGCTTCAAATGAGATGTAGAATAGTGTTAGCTCTGTGGTCGAGAAGGCTAGGATGAGGAGAGGTTGGATCGTGATTAGGGTTGAGATGAAGATTCGTTTTCGTGTTGGGGGTTCATGCTGGAGGTGGTTTTGGCTTGCTAGGATTATGAGGGGCAGTAGTCAGCAGCATAGTACTAGTAGGGGGGATGAGATTTGGTCGATGCCGGTTCATTGTGTAAGGTTTTTGTGTGGGTAGTATGATGGGAGTAGCCACTGTAGGCTGAGTGTGGCGATTAGGATACTATGTGCGGTGATGTTGGTTCATAGGAATTTTTGGGGGGATAGGAGAGCGGTGGGGAGGAGTATGATTGTTGGGATGATAATTTTTAGCATTGTAGGAGGTTTAGGTTGTGTAAGTGGTCGGAGCCGTGAGTTCGGGTTGAGGCGACTAGTATGGCTAGGCCTGTGCCTGCTTCGCAGGCGGAGAATGTGAGTATGAGTATGGGTATGAGGGTGAAGGATGGGGCTTGGTTTTCGATGGGTCAGATTGATAGGGCGATGTATATAGATAGTATTATACTTTCTAGGCAGAGGAGAGCTGAGATTAGATGGGTTCGGTGGAAGGCTAGTCCTAGGCTGCTTAGGGCGAAGGCCGAGTAGAAGCTTAGGTGTGTGAGAGACATAGAGAAAGTCATAGGGTTGAGCTATGGTCTGTTGAGCCGAAATCAACTGTCTTGATTAGACTAACCTTCTGTGGTTACTCTGCCCATTCTAGGCCTCCTTGTGTTCACTCGTAGATGAGGCCTAGTGTGAGGAGGAGGATGATGATGGAAGTTCAGGTCAGAGTGGTAGTGGGTGATTGGAGTTGGATAGCTCAGGGGAGTGGGAGCAGGAGGGCGATTTCTAGGTCGAATAAGAGGAATAGGATTGCTACTGAGGAAGAATCGGATTGAGAAGGGGAGGCGGGCTGATCCGAGGGGGTCGAAGCCACATTCGTATGGGGATAGTTTTTCTGAGTCTGGATTAGTTTGGGCTAGTCAGAAGTTTAATGTGGTTAGGATAGCGCTGAGGGTGAGGGATAGAATAAGTATGAACGTGATTATGTTGATTGCTCTTCTCTGGGGTCGAACCAGACTTTAGAGATTGGAAGTCAATTGTAATGGGTATACTAGAAGAGCAAGCTCCTCATCAGTAGATGGTTATATAGAGGAATAATCAGATGATGTCTACGAAGTGTCAGTATCAGGCGGCTGCTTCGAATCCGAAGTGGTGGTTGGATGTGAAGTGGAATTTAATTAGTCGGAGGAGGCAGATGGATAGGAATGAGGAGCCGATGATTACGTGGAGTCCGTGGAATCCCGTGGCGACAAAGAAGGTTGAGCCGTATACACCGTCGGCGATTGAGAATGGTGCTTCGTAGTATTCTATTGCTTGGAGTGCTGTGAAATAGAATCCCAGGAGGATTGTTAGGGTTAGTGCGTGGATCGCTTGTTTTCGGTTGCCCTCAGTGATGCTGTGGTGTGCTCATGTCACGGTAACACCTGAAGCTAGGAGGATGGCTGTATTTAATAGTGGGACTTCTAGGGGGTTTAGTGGTTTAATTCCTGTTGGGGGTCATTGTCCGCCTAGTTCTGGGGTGGGGGCTAGGCTGGAGTGGAAGAATGCTCAGAAGAAGCCCAGGAAAAAGAATGCTTCGGATGTGATGAATAGGATTATTCCGTATCGTAGGCCTTTTTGTACTGTGGGGGTGTGGTGGCCTTGAAATGTGCTTTCTCGTACAATGTCTCGTCATCATTGTAGTATAACTAGGAGTATGGAAAGTAGGCCAAGGGCTAAGAGTTGTGAGGAGTTGTGGTGGAACCATATGATTAGCCCGGAGGTGGTGAGCAGGGCTGCGGCTGCTCCGAAGATGGGTCAGGGGCTTGGATCTACTATGTGGTAGGAGTGTGCTTGGTGGGCCATTAGATGTTTTCTTGTAAATAAAGGCTTAGTAGGAGGACGAAGACGTAGGCTTGGATTATGGCTACTGCTACTTCTAGGATAGTTAGGAGGAATAGGATTGATGTGGTTAGGATAGATACGGTTGGTATGATCGGGAGGAGTGCGGTAATGGCTGTGGAGATTAGTTGAATGAGTAGGTGACCTGCTGTGAGGTTTGCTGTGAGGCGGACTCCAAGGGCTAGGGGGCGAATGAGTAGGCTAGTGGTTTCGATTATGATGAGGGCTGGGATTAGGGGGGTGGGGGTTCCTTCTGGTAGGAGGTGGCCTAGGGAGATTGAAGGTTGGTTTCGTAGGCCAGTGAGCAGGGTGGCTAATCAAAGTGGGAAGGCTAGGGCTATGTTTATCGATAGTTGTGTGGTTGGGGTGAATGTGTATGGTAGTAGACCTAGCAGGTTAATTGTGAGTAGTAGTATTGTTAGCGATGTCAGGATTAGGGCTCATTTATGGCCTTCCTTATTTAGTGGGGCTATTAGTTGTTTTGTGATTGAGTGAAGGGACCATAGTTGGATGGTGGAGAGGCGGTTGGTAATTCATCGGTTGTTAGGTGTAGGGAATAGTAGGGTCGGGAATAGTATTGATAGCAGGATTAGTGGGATTCCTAGAAAGTAGGGGCTGGCGAATTGGTCGAAGAAGCTTAGGTTCATGGTCAGGTTCATGGGGTGGTTTTAGTGGTTGTAGCTGTTTTGTTGGAGGGGGAGTTGGTGGAGGTAAAGGCTATGAGTTTGGGTTGGATGACCAGTGAGAAAGTTAATCATGATGTCAGTATAATAGGGAATCAGGGGTCTGGGTTGAGTTGGGGCATTTCATTAAGGAGGGGGGGGTTAGTCCTCTTTCTCTAGCTTAAAAGGCTAGTGCTGTTTCATAGCTTCTTAATGATTAGGATGATAGGAGTGCGGACCAGTTCTCGAAGTGGGTGAGTGGGGTGGACTCTACTACGATTGGTATGTAACTGTGGTTGGCCCCACAGATTTCTGAGCATTGGCCGTAGAAGACTCCTGGGCGGGTGGTAATGAATGATGTTTGGTTCAGCCGTCCTGGGATTGCATCGGTTTTTACCCCCAGGGTTGGGACGGCTCAGGAGTGGAGAACGTCGCCAGCGGTGACGATAATGCGGATGGAGGACTCTATGGGAATGACAACGCGGTGGTCTACTTCTAATAGTCGGAAGTGTCCTGGGGAGAGGTCTGTTGTTGGGATTATGTATGAGTCGAATGTTAGGTCTTTGAAGTCTGTGTATTCGTAGGTTCAGTATCATTGGTGTCCGATGGCTTTAAGGGTTAGGTCTGGTTCGTCGATTTCGTCTATTATGTATAGGATTTGTAGGGATGGGAGGGCGAGGAGGATGAGGACGATGGCTGGTAGGATGGTTCAGATTAGTTCTACCTCTTGTGCGTCGACGGTGTTTGAGGATAGTTTTTCTATTAGTATGAGTGTTAGAAGGTAGAGTACTAGGCTGCAGATTGCTAGTGCGACTATTAGGGCGTGGTCGTGGAATTCGACAAGTTCTTCTATAATGGGGGATGAGGCGTCTTGGAAGCCGAATTGTGAGTGGTTAGCCATGAGGGGGTGTACAGGGCTTTCACCTGTGATTTAGTCTTGACAAGGCTATGTAATTGGTTTACTAACGCCCCATAAAAAAAGAAAGAAGCATGAGTGGTTTGACATGCGGCTGGCTTGAAACCAGCATGTGAGGGTTCGATTCCTTCCTTTCTTGTACTTGGACGAAGGCGGGTTCTTCGAAGGTGTGGTAGGGGGGAGGGCAGCCATGGATTCATTCAATGTTAGTGGTGGTTAGTTCTGGCTGTAGGACTTTTCGTTTTGATGTAAAGGCTTCTCAGATGATGAATATTAGTATGATTACTGCAGTTATTGAGATTAGTGAGCCGATAGATGACATGGTGTTTCATATAGTGTATGCGTCTGGGTAGTCGGAATATCGCCGTGGCATGCCAGCCAGGCCCAGAAAGTGTTGTGGGAAGAAGGTTAGGTTTACACCTGTGAATATGACTCCGAAGTGGGCTTTTGCCCATGTGGTGTGTAGGGTGTATCCTGTGAATAGTGGGAACCAGTGGGTGAATCCTGCTAGGATGGCAAAGACGGCTCCTATTGAGAGAACATAGTGGAAGTGGGCAACTACATAGTATGTATCGTGTAGGGCGATGTCTAATGAGGAGTTTGCTAGGACGATGCCTGTTAGCCCTCCGATAGTGAAGAGGAAGATGAAGCCTAGGGCCCATAGCATTGGAGGGTCTCATTTGATAGTCCCTCCATGTAGCGTGGCCAGTCAGCTAAAGACTTTGATACCAGTTGGGATGGCAATGATCATGGTGGCGGATGTGAAGTATGCTCGGGTGTCTACGTCTATTCCGACTGTGAATATGTGGTGGGCCCACACGATGAAGCCAAGGAACCCGATGGATAGTATGGCTCATACTATTCCTATGTAGCCGAATGGTTCTTTTTTGCCTGCATAGTATGTTACTACGTGGGAGATAATTCCGAAACCTGGAAGGATTAGGATATAGACTTCTGGGTGACCGAAGAATCAGAAAAGGTGTTGGTATAGGACTGGGTCTCCTCCTCCGGCAGGGTCAAAAAAGGTGGTGTTTAGGTTTCGGTCGGTTAGTAGTATGGTGATGCCAGCAGCGAGTACAGGGAGCGATAGTAGTAGGAGGACAGCTGTGATAAGGACGGATCACACAAATAGGGGAGTTTGGTATTGTGAGAGGGCTGGGGGTTTTATGTTGATGGCGGTGGTGATAAAGTTGATGGCTCCTAGGATGGAAGAGACCCCTGCTAGGTGGAGGGAGAAGATAGCTAGATCTACTGAAGCACCGGCATGGGCTAGATTACCTGCTAGTGGTGGGTACACAGTTCATCCTGTGCCAGCTCCTGCTTCTACTGTGGATGAGGCTAGTAGGAGTAGGAAGGATGGGGGTAGTAGTCAGAAGCTTATGTTGTTTATACGGGGGAATGCTATATCGGGGGCACCAATTATAAGTGGTACTAGTCAGTTTCCGAATCCTCCGATCATAATGGGTATTACTATGAAGAAGATTATTACGAAGGCGTGGGCAGTGACGATTACGTTGTAAATTTGGTCATCTCCTAGGAGAGTTCCGGGCTGGCCAAGCTCTGCGCGAATGAGTAGGCTGAGAGCGGTTCCGGCTATGCCCGCTCATGCGCCAAAGATTAGGTAGAGGGTGCCGATATCTTTGTGGTTAGTTGAGAATAATCATCGGTTAATGAAGGTCACAGGTAAGATGGCCGAGTGTTTAGGCGTTAGGCTGTAGTCCTTTTTACAGAGGTTTAATTCCTCTTCTTATCAGTTCCGTAGTGAAATTCATGTTGAGTTGCAAGCTCATTGATGTGCACTAAGAGTGTACCGGAACTTATTTGGTAGACGGAAGCCTGCTGGTTGAGGCGCTTAGCTGTTAACTAGGATATTGCGGGATCGAGACCCGCCTGTCTAGGTAAGGCCCTAGCTTAATTAAAGCGTCTGGGTTGCATTCAGAGGATGCAGGTTAATATCTTGCGGGTCTTAGCAGAAACTAAGAGGGTTCAACTCTTGTTTAAGGCTTTGAAGGCCTTCGGTTTAGGGCTATCCTAAGTTTCTAGGTTGTTGCTAGGATTATGGGGGAGAGGGGTAGGAGCGTAGTGGATAAGGAGGTAAGGATGGCAACTTGGGGGTTTGTTGGTTTATGGGTATACCATTGTTTTATGTGGTTTGTGGGGCTTGGTGGAAGGGTGATTGTTGAGTAGTATGCGAGGCGAAGGTAGAAGAATAGTCCTAGTAGGGAGAGCATGGCGATGACTGTGGCCATGGTGGTTATTTCTTGTTTAGTAAGTTCTTGGATGATGAGTCATTTGGGTAGGAAGCCTGTTAGTGGGGGGAGTCCTGCTAGGGAGAGGAGCGTTAATATTAAGGTTGCGTTTAGTATGGGGGTTTTTGTTCATGATGTTATTATTGTAGTTAGTTTCAGGGTTTTGGTTGTGTTGAGTGTGAGGAATACTGCGGTGGTTATTAAGGAGTATAGGTAGAAGGTCACCAGGGTGAGTTTGGGGTTGTAGAGGATGATGATAGTTATTCAGCCTAGGTGGGAGATGGATGAGAAGGCTAGGATTTTTCGGATCTGTGTTTGGTTTAGTCCTATTCAGCCCCCGAGGGCTGCTGAGGCGATGGCTATGGTTGTTAATAGTGGGGGGTTGAGTGTGTGGGATGTTATGAAGAGGATGGTAATTGGGGGAAATTTTATGATTGTTGATAGTAATAGGGCAGTGGTTATGGGAGAGCCTTGGAGTACTTCTGGGAATCAGAAGTGGAATGGGACTAGTCCCAGTTTTATTGCAATTGCTGTTGTTAGTAGGAGACAGGATGTTGGGTGGGTTAGTTGGGTGATGTCCCATTGTCCTGTAAATCAGGCGTTGGTTATGCTTGAGAAGAGTATTAGTGTCGAAGCGGTAGCTTGGACTAGGAAGTATTTGATTGTGGCTTCGATAGCTCGTGGGTGGTGAGATTTTGAGATGAGGGGGACAATAGCAAGGGTGTTGATTTCTAGTCCAGTTCAAGCTATTATTCAGTGGTTGCTTGAGATTGTGATGGTTGTTCCTAGGAGGAGGCTTAGGTAGGAGATTAGTTTTGTGTGTGGGTTCATTAGTAGAGGAAGGGGTTAAACCATCATTTTCGGGGTATGGGCCCGATAGCTTTGTTAGCTGACCCTACTAGAAAATAATATAGAGGAAGTATGGAGGGTTTTGATCTCTTCCGCGTAGGTTCGATTCCTACTTTTCTAATTATGTCTCAGGAAATGAGAGGATTGGTATACCTCTATGTTCACTTTATCATAGTGACCCTTTAGTTCAGGCACATTTCCTTGAGCAAGGGGGTAGGCCTGCGTAGCAAATTGGTATGCTGGTGTGTCAAAGGCAAAGTGCTAATGTCAATGGAAGGAAGTTTTTTCAGAGAAGGTGCATGAGTTGGTCGTAGCGGAAGCGGGGGTAAGAGGCGCGGACTCACAGGAAGCCGGAGGAGAGGAGTAGGACTTTTGTGGCTAGGATTACTGGGAATAGCTCTGGGGATGAGTTGAGTGAGCTTGGGTTGAGAAATAGAATGGCAGTTAGAGTGTTTATCAGTATGATGTTTGCATATTCGGCTAGGAAGAATAAGGCGAATGGACCTGCGGCATATTCGACGTTGAAGCCGGATACTAGTTCTGATTCTCCTTCTGTTAAGTCGAAGGGAGCGCGGTTTGTTTCAGCAAGGGTGGAGATATATCATATTATCGCGAGGGGCCAGGAGGAGAAGATGAGGTATAGTGGTTCTTGGGTTGTGGTGAGTGTGGTTAGGGTGTAATTACCGCTCAGTATAATGACAGATAGAAGAATGATAGCTAGTGTTACTTCGTAAGAAATAGTTTGTGCTACTGCCCGTAGTGCGCCGATTAGGGCGTATTTTGAGTTTGAGGCCCACCCTGACCATAGAATTGAGTATACTGCTAGGCTCGATATAGCTAGGAGGAAGAGAAGGCCTAGATTTAGGTCAGCGAGGGAGAAGGGTAGGGGTAGGGGGATTCAGATTGTGAGTGCTAGGAGAAGGGCTAGTATGGGGGTTATAATGAAGAGGAGGGGGGAGGATGTGGATGGACGGATGGGTTCTTTGATGAACAATTTTACTCCGTCTGCTACTGGTTGTAGTAGGCCGAACGGGCCTACAATATTTGGACCTTTTCGGGCTTGTATGTAGCTTAAGACTTTTCGCTCTACTAGTGTCAGGTAGGCGACTGCAATTAGAATCGGAATAGCATAGGATAAGGCCATGGTTAAGTGGGTTAAAATGGGGTGTCAAATCATGGTTAGCTAGGGAGAGGATTTGAACCTCTGGGTAAAGGGCTTAAGCCTTTTGCATTTACCAAGCTCTGCCACGCTAGCGATCCTTTTCTAGGATGGTGAAATGGTGTGTCCTGTTTGGTAGTTTAGTTGGGTTCACTACTTAGAGGGAAGGCATGCCTATAGTATGGGCCTTGCTTTTCCGGTCCTTTCGTACTAGGAAAAGCCCGGCATAGATAGAAACCGACCTGGATTGCTCCGGTCTGAACTCAGATCACGTAGGACTGTTAATCGTTGAACAAACGAACCCTTAATAGCGGCTGCACCATTAGGGTGTCCTGATCCAACATCGAGGTCGTAAACCCCCTTGTCGATATGGGCTCTTGGAGGGGATTGCGCTGTTATCCCTGGGGTAGCTTGGTCCATTGGTCAATTATATTGGGTCTGGTTACTGTTAGTACGTTGAGGGGTTGCTCTTGGTCAAGGTGTGTGGTCTTGTTTTTGGAGGATTTACTTTTCTCCAAGGTCGCCCCAACCGAAAAATGCGGGCCAGTGTTTTACTTGGGGTCGTAGGCCTGGTAGGTTTTGGGTTGTGTGTGGTGGCCGCTGATTTTTAAGTTCCACAGGGTCTTCTCGTCTTATGGGTTTATTCCTGCTTTTGCACAGGAAGATCAATTTCATTGATTGTCTGCAAGAGACAGTTAAGACCTCGTTTAGCCATTCATACAAGTCTCGATTTATGGGACAATTGATTGCGCTACCTTCGCACGGTTAGGATACCGCGGCCGTTGAACGGAGTGTCACTGGGCAGGCATCACCTTCAATACTTGGTTGGCTGAAGGCTATGTTTTTGGTAAACAGTCGGGCCTTAGGGTTGCCTAGTTCCTTTTGCAGATTTGAATCTTTCTAATTGGGCGCTCCTGAGTTGGACTAACAGGGTAAGTTTAATACTTAGCTTGTTTGAGGGTGGGATATTAGTTTAGGGCTTGTTAACAATGTGGTGATGTAAGTTTGCGCTCGAGAGGGTGGCCCCCGATTACTCATTTTAGCATTGATTCTCCTATTATTATAGGTTGGCCCGCTATAGATAAGGGAGTCCTGTTGTTTTTGGATTTTTTTGGGGTAGAGCTTTGACGCATTCTTTGTTGATGGCTGCTTGAGGGCCCACAGTTTAGGGTCAGTTGGGCAGTTATCCGCTAGGGGAGATTGTATTCTTTTTTAAAGGAGCTGTACCTCCTTTAAATTGCTCTTGATTTGTCACATGGTGGTTGCGGTTGGATGTCCGGGGGGGGGAAAAAAGAGAAAATTAAGAGAGAACTTAGATTCATTTCACGGGCAACCAGCTATCACCCGGCTCGGTAGGCTTTTCACCTCTACTAACAAGTCATCCCACTCTTTTGCAACAGAGACGGGTTCGCTCAGGGGGTAGCTGCTTGTGAGTAGCTCGCTCGGGTTTCGGGGTGGCAAGCTTAAACTCGTTTTGCTTGGTTGTTCTTGCTAAATCATGATGCAAGAGGTACAAGGGTTTATCTTTGCTGTTTTTTGCTCGGGTTTTCATTACTATTTCATCTTTCCCTTACGGTACAGATCTCTATAGCGCCAGTAGTGCCTTTTCTGTCGCCCATACTGGGGCAGAAGAATGTTTTAGTTTAATTCGTATGGTGAAGTAGATTTTTAATTACTTGGCTGCGCGTGGTTGGGCTAGAGTTTGGCTTCAAGACGATCTGGTTGGCAGCAGATATCTTTCAGGTGTAAGCTGAGTGCTTTATGTTATAGCTACGTCTTGATGTGCTAAGTGCACCTTCCGGTACACTTACCTTGTTACGACTTACCTCATCTTCGGCGCGGGGGGGGGGCATTAGTTATATGTTGTGGGTGGCCTGTGAGGAGGGTGACGGGCGGTATGTACGTGCCTCAGGGCCAGCTTAAAGTGGGCTTTATTATCTCACTTTACTGCTAAATCCGCCTTCCGGGGGCAATTTCATGTCCCCTTCCGTGAAGTTGTCTATCTTAGAAAGTGTAGCCCATTTCTTCCACCCCATGGGCTATACCTCGACCTGTCTTGCTAGCGGGGTTGGGGCTATTATGCTCACTGTTGTTCTTTCAGGGGAGGTGGGCTGGCGACGGCGGTATATAGGCTGCTTTGGCGAGGGGTGGTCGGGTGCATCGTGGGTTATCGATTATAGAACAGGCTCCTCTAGGTGGGTCTGGGGCACCGCCAAGTCCTTAGAGTTTTAAGCGTTTGTGCTCGTAGTTCTCAGGCGGATACTTTGGTGATGTAAGATATCAAGATTTAGGGCTAGGCATAGTGGGGTATCTAATCCCAGTTTGTGCCCTAGCTTTCGTGGAGTTTAATCAGTCGAGGCTGCTAAGATCATCTTTGGGGTGTTTTTAGACACATCTAGGGCTTATGACAGCTTAGCTGTGCTTTAATCTTAGTTGTTGGGATAGCATGGTACCACTCTTTACGCCGTGTAACAGTTAATTTGGGTCTCTTGTGTGACCGCGGTGGCTGGCACAAGATTTACCAACCCTAAGTGCTGCTATAACTAAGTCAAGTTTTCACTTATTGCTTAATATTAATTACTGCTGAGTACCCGTGGGGGTGTGGCTAAGCAAGGCGTCTTGGGCTGCAGCAATGGGCGAGCCTGATGCCCGCTCCCTTTGTCTAGTCAATAAGAGCTCTGGGGCATTTACACTGGGGCGCAGATACTTGCATGTATATGTTTAGCAGAAATTAACGGTAAGGTTAGGACTAAGTCTTTTGTCCTTGGGTGCATGCAGCATCATCTTGGCATCTTCAGTGCCATGCTTTGGTTATAAGCTACAAGGAC